GCTAGTGTAGCTTAACTAAAGCATGACACTGAAGATGTTAAGATAGGCCCTAGAAAGCCTCGCAAGCACAAAAGCTTGGTCCTGGCTTTACTATCAGCTTTGATTAAACTTATACATGCAAGTCTCCGCACCCCCGTGAGGATGCCTTCCCCTGCCCAACTAAGGTAGAAAGGAGCGGGTATCAGGCACAACCCCAAGTTGGCCCACGACACCTTGCACAGCCACGCCCCCAAGGGTACTCAGCAGTAATAAACCTTAAGCAATAAGTGAAAACTTGACTTAGTTAATATCAAACAGGGCCGGTCAAACTCGTGCCAGCCGCCGCGGTTATACGAGTAGGCCCAAGTGGATCGAAACCGGCGTAAAGAGTGGCTAATAGAACCGCACACTAAAGCCGAACGCCTTCAAAGCAGTTATACGCATTCGGAGGCACGAAGCCCCATAACGAAAGTGGCTTTAAACACTATTGAACCCACGAAAGCTAGGGAACAAACTGGGATTAGATACCCCACTATGCCTAGCCTTAAACACAAATGCCCTTATACCACAAGCATTCGCCAGGGAACTACGAGCGCGAGCTTAAAACCCAAAGGATTTGGCGGTGCTTTAGACCCCCCTAGAGGAGCCTGTCATAGAACCGATACTCCCCGTTAAACCTCACCCTCTCTTGTTCTTCCCGCCTATATACCGCCGTCGTCAGCTTACCTTGTGAGAGACCAGTAGTAAGCAAAATTGGCAAACCCCAAAACGTCAGGTCGAGGTGTAGCGTATGAGAGGGGAAGAGATGGGCTACATTTACTGCCTCAGTACATACGGACGATGACCTGAAATTCCATCTGAAGGAGGATTTAGCAGTAAGGGGGAAATAGAGTGTCCCCCTGAAGACGGCTCTGGAGCGCGCACATACCGCCCGTCATTCTCCCCAATAACCAAACAAAACAATACATAATAAAACAGCATATATCAAGAGGGGAGGCAAGTCGTAACATGGTAAGTGTACCGGAAGGTGCACTTGGATCAACCCCAGCGCGTAGCTAAACAGCACAGCATCTCCCTTACACCGAGAAGACACCCGTGCAACTCGGGTCGCACTGAACCTCCCCCAATAGCTAGCCCACCTCAAAATACAACAACCCACATTAATAACCCCGAACACAACAACATCCTCAAAACAAACCATTTTTCCGCCTAAGTATCGGAGATAGAAAAGGACCCCGGAGCCATAGAAAAAGTACCGTAAGGGAAAGCTGAAAGAGAAATGAAAAAACTCAGTTAAGGGCAAAGAAGCAGAGATTAGACCTCGTACCTTTTGCATCATGACTTAGCAAGAACCCTTCAAGCAAAATGCTTTTTAGTTTGAAACCCCGAAACTAGACGAGCTACTCCGAGGCAGCCTAATTATAGGGCGAACCCGTCTCTGTGGCAAAAGAGTGGGAAGACCTCCGAGTAGTGGTGACAGACCTACCGAGCCTAGTGATAGCTGGTTGCCTGGAAAATGAATAGAAGTTCAGCCCTTTACAAGTCTTAATTCCACCCCTGACCCGATCAATCAAAGATAAGAAGACACCCTAAAGGAGTTATTCAAGAGGGGAACAGCTCTCTTGAAGAAAGACACAACTTTAACAGAAGGCCAAAGATCAAAAGACAAAAACCAAAGTACCCGAGTGGGCCTAAGAGCAGCCATCCCAGAGAAAAGCGTTAAAGCTCAAGTACTTAAACCACTAAATCCCGACAAAATATCTTAAGCCTCTCCTGCCGAACCAGGCCCCTCCATGCCCCCATGGAAAAGATACTGCTAATATGAGTAATAAGAGAGCTCAGCCTCTCTCCCCCGCACCTGTGTAAATCAGAACGAACCCGCACTGACAATTATACGCCCCCACTTACTGAGGGAATTGAAATAAAACCCCTAAAACTAGAAAACCTCTCAAAACCAAGCGTTAACCCCACACAGGAGTGAGCAAGGAAAGACAAAAAGGAAGAGAAGGAACTCGGCAAACACTAGCCTCGCCTGTTTACCAAAAACATCGCCTCTTGCCCATCAAGTATAAGAGGTCCCGCCTGCCCAGTGACAATAGTTCAACGGCCGCGGTATTTTTAACCGTGCGAAGGTAGCGTAATCACTTGTTTCCTAAATAGAGACCTGTATGAATGGCATAACGAGGGCTAAGCTGTCTCCTCTTTCTGGTCAATGAAATTGATCTGCCCGTGCAGAAGCGGGCATGAACACATAAGACGAGAAGACCCTGTGGAGCTTCAGACGCGAAAGCAGACCACGTTAAGAAAATTAATTGACTAATAATGAACTTATGGCCACTGCTTTCCTGTCTTTGGTTGGGGCGACCAAGGGGAAATATGAAACCCCCATGCGGAAAGGACCACACCTCCTAAGACAAGGCCCACAGGCCTAACAAGCAGAATATCTGTCCAACAGAGATCCGGCCAACGCCGATCAACGGACCGAGTTACCCCAGGGATAACAGCGCAATCCCCTTCTAGAGCCCATATCGACAAGGGGGTTTACGACCTCGATGTTGGATCAGGACTTCCTAATGGCGCAGCCGCTATTAAGGGTTCGTTTGTTCAACGATTAAAGTCCTACGTGATCTGAGTTCAGACCGGAGAAATCCAGGTCGGTTTCTATCTATGACTCCTCCCTTTTCTAGTACGAAAGGACCGAAAAGGGGGGGCCCCTGCCCAAGGCAAGCCCCTCCCCAAACCCATGACCCCCACTCAAGGGGGAAACGGGAGGAACACCTGCCCCGAGAAACAGGGCTAATTAAGGTGGCAGAGACCGGATTAATGCAAAAGGCCTAAGCCCTTTTTACAGAGGTTCAAGTCCTCTCCTTAATAATGCTTTCCACAATCTTCACTCACATCATTAACCCCCTCGCCTACATCGTCCCGGTACTACTTGCAGTCGCATTCCTGACCCTGCTTGAACGAAAAGTGCTAGGCTACATACAACTTCGGAAAGGCCCCAATGTCGTAGGACCCTACGGGCTCCTTCAACCCATTGCGGACGGAGTCAAACTATTTATTAAAGAGCCCGTCCGCCCCTCCTCGTCTTCCCCCCTTCTCTTCCTCCTTGCCCCGATACTAGCCCTCACCCTGGCCCTCACACTCTGAGCCCCCATCCCCCTTCCCCAGCCAGTCATTGACCTCAACCTCAGCATTTTGTTTATTCTGGCCCTTTCAAGCCTCGCGGTCTACTCCATTCTTGGCTCAGGCTGGGCCTCCAACTCCAAATACGCACTAATCGGGGCTCTTCGGGCAGTCGCCCAGACAATTTCGTATGAAGTAAGCCTAGGGCTGATCCTTCTTAGTGCAATTATCTTCACAGGGGGCTTTACCCTCCAAACCTTTAATACAACCCAAGAAAGCATCTGACTTATTATTCCAGCTTGACCTTTAGCCGCAATGTGGTACGTCTCGACACTAGCTGAGACCAACCGAGCACCCTTTGACCTAACAGAGGGAGAATCAGAGCTAGTCTCCGGATTTAACGTTGAATACGCAGGAGGGCCTTTTGCCCTATTCTTTCTGGCAGAATACGCCAACATCCTGCTTATAAATACCCTTTCTGCAACTCTCTTTTTCGGGGCCGCCCATATCCCTAGCTTCCCGGAGCTCACAACAATCAACCTCATAGCGAAAGCCGCCCTCCTATCAGTACTTTTCCTATGAGTTCGAGCCTCCTACCCACGATTCCGCTATGACCAGCTCATGCACCTTATCTGAAAAAACTTTCTCCCCCTAACCCTCGCTCTTGTTATTTGGCACCTTTCACTCCCCCTTACATTCGTGGGACTTCCGCCCCAGCTCTAATCCGGCGCCGTGCCTGAAGTATAGGGTCACTTTGATAGGGTGAATCATGGGGGTTAAAGTCCCCCCGACTCCTTAGAAAGAAGGGACTTGAACCCTCCCTGAAGAGATCAAAACTCTTGGTGCTTCCTCTACACCACCTTCTAGTAAGGTCAGCTAAAATAAGCTTTTGGGCCCATACCCCAAATATGTTGGTTAAAATCCTTCCTTTACTAATGAACCCCTACATCTTAACCTTATTTTTATTTACATTAGGCTTAGGCACCACTATCACTTTTGCCAGCTCCCACTGACTAATTGCTTGAATAGGCCTGGAAATTAATACCCTAGCCATTATTCCCCTCATAACACAAAGCCACCACCCACGAGCAGTCGAAGCAACAACCAAATACTTTTTAACCCAGGCCACAGCCGCCGCCACCCTTCTATTTGCCAGCACCACCAATGCCTGACTCACCGGCCAGTGGGATATTAACATGATAACTCACCCCCTCCCCATAACAATGATCCTCCTCGCCCTTGCCATGAAAGTTGGGCTTGCCCCGCTTCACACATGGCTCCCTGAGGTCCTACAGGGCCTAGATTTAACCACCGGACTAATCTTATCAACATGGCAGAAGCTCGCCCCATTCTACCTCCTGATCCAAATTCCCTTCCAAAACCAGCCCCTCCTAATTATCCTAGCGCTTACTTCCACCCTTGTCGGAGGCTGAGGCGGATTAAATCAAACACAGCTGCGGAAAATCTTAGCATACTCCTCCATCGCCCACCTCGGATGAATACTTTTGATTCTACAATTTGCCCCCTCCCTGACCCTCATGGCCCTAATCACCTACCTGGCCATAACATCCGCCGCCTTTTTGGCCCTGAAAACTAATCATGCAACAACTATCAATACTCTAGCAGCCTCCTGAGCCAAAATGCCTATCCTGACAGCCATCCTACCCTTAGCCCTTCTCTCTCTCGGAGGGCTCCCCCCTCTAACCGGCTTCATACCCAAATGACTTATTCTACAAGAGTTAGCCAAACAAGCCCTCCCACTAACAGCAACACTAGCTGCACTAACAGCCCTCCTAAGCCTATACTTTTACCTCCGCCTCTCTTATGCCATAACACTCACCATAGCACCAAACAACACGACCGGTACAACCCCTTGGCGCCTCGCCTCCAGCCAAACCGCCGCCCCCCTATCTATTTCCCTAGCCCTTACAACAATACTACTCCCCCTCACCCCTGCCCTCATAGCCACCCTCACAATCTTCTAGGGGCTTAGGATAGCACTAAGACCAAGAGCCTTCAAAGCCCTAAGCGGGAGTGAAAATCTCCCAGCCCCTGATTAAGACTTGCAGGACATTAACCCACATCATCTGAGTGCAAACCAGACACTTTTATTAAGCTAAAGCCTTTCTAGGCAGGAAGGCCTCGATCCTACAAACTCTTAGTTAACAGCTAAGCGCTCAAGCCAGCGAGCATCTGCCTACCCTTTCCCCCGCCTGCCGGCAAAAGGCGGGGGAAAGCCCCGGCAGACGTCAATCTGCGACTTAAGATTTGCAATCTAACGTGTGTAACACCTCAAGGCTTGGTAAAAAGAGGAGTCAAACCTCTCTGCATGGGGCTACAATCCACCGCTTACACGCTCAGCCATTTTACCTGTGGCAATAACACGCTGATTTTTCTCAACCAACCACAAAGACATTGGCACCCTCTACCTGGTATTTGGTGCCTGAGCCGGAATGGTCGGCACAGCCCTAAGCCTGCTGATCCGAGCTGAACTGAGCCAACCTGGTGCTCTCTTAGGCGATGACCAAATCTATAACGTAATTGTTACTGCTCACGCATTCGTGATAATTTTCTTTATAGTAATGCCAATTATGATTGGAGGCTTCGGAAACTGGCTCATCCCCCTGATGATCGGGGCCCCCGATATGGCCTTCCCCCGAATAAACAACATAAGCTTCTGACTTCTCCCTCCGTCCTTCCTCCTTCTTCTCGCCTCCTCTGGCGTCGAAGCAGGGGCTGGTACTGGTTGGACCGTCTACCCCCCTCTTGCAGGCAACCTTGCACATGCGGGCGCCTCAGTAGACCTCACAATTTTCTCCCTCCATCTCGCAGGTATTTCTTCAATCTTAGGGGCCATTAATTTTATCACAACGATCCTTAACATAAAACCCCCTGCTATTTCTCAGTATCAAACACCACTGTTTGTTTGAGCCGTGCTAATTACAGCAGTCCTTCTTCTTCTATCTCTGCCTGTCCTCGCCGCAGGCATCACTATGCTCCTTACAGACCGAAACTTAAATACGACCTTCTTCGACCCAGCCGGAGGAGGAGACCCCATTCTATACCAACACCTGTTTTGATTCTTCGGCCACCCGGAAGTCTATATTCTTATTCTTCCCGGCTTTGGTATGATCTCCCACATCGTCGCCTACTATGCAGGCAAAAAAGAACCTTTCGGCTACATGGGCATGGTCTGAGCCATAATAGCCATCGGCCTCCTAGGGTTCATCGTATGGGCCCACCACATGTTTACAGTCGGGATGGATGTCGACACACGAGCCTACTTCACCTCCGCCACAATAATTATTGCCATCCCGACAGGTGTAAAAGTCTTTAGCTGACTGGCCACCCTACACGGAGGCTCAATTAAATGAGAAACCCCCCTGCTTTGAGCACTAGGGTTTATCTTTTTATTCACTGTTGGGGGCTTAACCGGCATTGTCCTGGCTAACTCGTCTCTGGACATTGTCCTTCATGACACATACTACGTTGTTGCCCACTTCCACTATGTTCTCTCCATGGGGGCTGTGTTTGCCATCATGGCTGGGTTTGTCCACTGATTCCCCCTTCTTACAGGCTACACCCTCCACAGCACATGGTCTAAAATCCACTTCGGGGTTATGTTCGTCGGAGTTAACCTGACATTCTTCCCTCAACATTTCCTTGGCCTCGCAGGAATGCCTCGCCGATACTCTGACTACCCGGATGCCTACACGCTTTGGAACACAATCTCTTCAATAGGCTCTCTCATCTCACTAACCGCTGTGATTATGTTCCTTTTCATCATCTGGGAAGCATTTGCCGCCAAACGAGAAGTTCTTGCCACAGACCTAACTGCAACGAATATTGAATGACTTTACGGCTGCCCTCCTCCTTACCACACATTTGAAGAGCCAGCTTTCGTCCAAGTTCGAGCAGCCCACTAACGAGAAAGGAAGGAATCGAACCTCCTTAAACCGGTTTCAAGCCGGCCACATGACCACTCTGCCACTTTCTTCATAAGGTGCTAGTATAGATACAAATACACTGCCTTGTCAAGGCAGAATCGTGGGTTAAACTCCCGCGCACCTTGCAACAATGGCCCACCCCTCGCAATTAGGATTTCAAGACGCAGCATCCCCTGTAATAGAAGAACTACTCCACTTTCACGACCACGCCTTAATAATTGTTTTTCTTATCAGCACCCTTGTACTTTACATTATTGTGGCCATAGTGTCCACTAAACTTACAAACATGTACATTCTCGACTCCCAGGCAATCGAAATTATCTGAACAATTCTGCCCGCTGTTATCCTCATTATAATTGCCCTCCCCTCCCTCCGCATTCTCTACCTAATAGATGAGATTAACAAACCCCACTTAACAGTTAAAGCAATCGGCCACCAGTGATACTGATCATACGAGTACACCGATTACAAAGAAATCACATTTGACTCCTATATAGTGCCGACACAAGACCTCGCCCCCGGCCAATTCCGGCTACTTGAAGTAGACCACCGAATGGTTGTCCCAACCGAAGCCCCAGTGCGAGTCCTGGTGACAGCAGAAGACGTCCTCCACTCCTGAGCTGTCCCCTCCCTTGGCGTGAAAATAGACGCCGTCCCAGGGCGCCTAAACCAAACAGCCTTCATTGCATCTCGCCCCGGAGTATTCTATGGCCAATGCTCGGAAATCTGCGGCGCCAACCATAGCTTTATACCTATCGTAGTAGAAGCCGTGCCCCTTAAACACTTCCAAGACTGGGCCGCACTAATACTCGAAGACGCCTCGCTAAGAAGCTAAACCGGACTCAGCGTTAGCCTTTTAAGCTAAAGACTGGTGGCTCCTACCCACCCTTAGCGGCATGCCCCAGCTCAACCCGCTTCCCTGATTCGCCATCCTGACATTTTCCTGACTAGTCTTCCTAACCATCCTCCTGCCAAAAATCCTATCCCACCAATTTCCCTTGGACCCTACTGCCCAAAGCGCCCAACTCCCCAAGACAGAGCCCTGATCCTGACCATGAGCCTAAGTTTTTTTGACCAGTTTATAAGCCCCTCATACCTCGGTATCCCACTCATAGGTCTAGCACTACTCCTTCCCTGGCTACTATTCCCCAGCCTCTCCCCTCGATGGGCCAACAATCGCCTCCTCACTCTCCAAAACTGATTTGTGGCACGATTCACCTCTCAAATGTTTCTCCCTATGAACGCGGGGGGCCATAAGTGAGCCCTCATCTTTGCCTCATTAATAATTTTCCTCATTTCTTTAAACATGCTCGGCCTTCTCCCCTATACCTTCACACCGACCACTCAGCTCTCCCTAAACATGGGACTGGCGGTCCCCCTCTGACTAGCAACCGTCTTGATTGGCATGCGAAACCAACCCACCGCCGCCCTAGGCCACCTGCTTCCAGAGGGCACCCCTGTGCCCCTAATCCCGGCCTTAATTATTATCGAGACAATCAGCTTATTTATTCGCCCCCTGGCACTCGGCGTTCGATTAACAGCAAACTTAACCGCCGGCCACCTTCTTATACAACTGATCGCCACTGCCGCCTTCGTCCTTCTGCCCCTCATGCCGGCAGTCGCCATTCTCACCTCCGTCGTTTTATTCCTCCTCACCATCCTTGAAGTAGCAGTCGCCGGGATTCAGGCCTACGTGTTTGTTCTTCTTTTAAGCCTCTACCTACAAGAAAACCTATAATGGCCCAACAAGCACACGCATATCATATAGTAGACCCAAGCCCCTGACCCCTAACAGGGGCCGTTGCCGCTCTTCTAATAACTTCCGGCCTTGCCATTTGATTTCATTACACCTCGATGGTGCTTATCTACGTAGGCACAGTCCTCCTTCTTCTAACGATATATCAATGATGGCGGGACATTGTACGAGAAGGCACATTCCAGGGACACCACACACCCCCAGTCCAAAAAGGGCTTCGATACGGCATAATCTTGTTTATTACATCAGAAGTCTTTTTCTTCCTAGGCTTCTTCTGGGCATTCTTCCACTCAAGCCTCGCCCCGACTCCCGAGATTGGAGGTTGCTGACCCCCCACAGGAATTACCCCCCTAGACCCCTTTAGCGTGCCCCTACTTAATACTGCAGTACTACTATCCTCTGGTGTGACCGTAACCTGGGCCCACCACAGTATTATGGAGGGAGAACGCAAACAAGCCATTCAGTCACTAGCACTAACAATCCTACTAGGCGGCTACTTCACTTTCCTTCAGGCAATGGAGTACTATGAGGCCCCTTTCACAATCGCGGACGGCGTCTATGGCTCAACTTTCTTTGTAGCCACCGGCTTCCACGGGCTGCACGTTATCATTGGAACCACCTTCCTCGCAGTCTGCCTCCTGCGACAGGTTAAATACCACTTCACCACAGAACACCACTTTGGTTTCGAGGCAGCAGCCTGATACTGACATTTTGTAGACGTAGTCTGACTTTTCTTATATATCTCAATCTACTGATGAGGCTCATATCTTTCTAGTACTAAAGCTAGTATAAGTGACTTCCAATCACCCGGTCTTGGTTAAAATCCAAGGAAAGATAATGAATTTAATTACCACCGTTATCTTTATTACCCTGGCCCTCTCTACAATCCTGGCAATCGTGTCCTTCTGACTCCCTCAAATAAGCCCCGATCAAGAGAAGCTCTCCCCCTATGAATGCGGTTTTGACCCTCTTGGCTCCGCCCGCCTTCCATTCTCAATGCGGTTTTTCCTTGTCGCAATCCTATTCCTTCTCTTTGACCTAGAAATTGCCTTGCTTCTTCCCCTCCCTTGAGGAGACCAACTCCCAAACCCTCTTAACACATTCTTCTGGGCTGCCCTTGTACTGGCCCTCCTCACCCTCGGGCTAGTATACGAGTGACTACAGGGCGGTCTCGAATGAGCTGAATAGGTAATTATTTTAATTAAAATATTTGATTTCGGCTCAAAAGCTCGCGGTTAAAGTCCGTAATTACCTAATGACCCCCCTCCACTTCACTTTCTCAACAGCCTTCTTACTCGGGCTTGCCGGGCTAGCATTCCACCGAACCCACCTACTCTCCGCTTTACTCTGCCTCGAGGGCATGATACTGTCGCTGTTCCTAGCTCTCTCCCTATGAACCCTGGAGCTGGGCGCAACAGGATTCTCTGCATCCCCCCTTCTCCTCCTTGCCTTTTCTGCCTGTGAAGCCAGCGCAGGCCTTGCCCTACTGGTTGCCACAGCCCGAACTCACGGCACAGACCACCTACAGAGCCTCAACCTCCTTCAATGTTAAAAATCTTAGTTCCAACAATAATGCTTCTCCCCACAATCTGGGCAACAAGCCCTAAATGACTCTGGCCCTCAACCCTCGCTCAAAGCCTTCTAATTGCCCTCCTTAGCCTTCTATGACTCAACACAACAACGGAAGCGGGCTGAACAAGCTTAAACGCAGTACTTGGCCTAGACCCTCTCTCTACCCCCCTGGCTGTCTTAACATGCTGACTACTCCCCCTAATAATTCTAGCGAGCCAAAACCACATAAACACCGAACCTGTCAACCGCCAACGGACATACATTACGCTACTTACCTCCCTTCAAATCTTCCTAATCCTGGCTTTTTCCGCTACTGAGGTCCTGCTTTTTTATGTCATGTTCGAGGCCACCTTAATTCCCACCCTCATTCTCATCACCCGCTGAGGTAATCAAGCAGAACGCCTTAATGCCGGCACATACTTCCTTTTTTACACCCTAGCAGGCTCCCTCCCCCTCCTAGTCGCCCTCCTTCTCCTACAAAACAGCTGTGGTACTCTCTCCCTTTTAACCCTTCAACACGCCCCATTCATTGCTCTCCCAACAGTCGCGGATAAGTTCTGATGAGCCGGGTGTCTACTCGCCTTCTTGGTAAAAATGCCACTGTATGGAATACACCTTTGACTGCCTAAGGCCCATGTAGAGGCTCCCATCGCAGGCTCAATGGTCCTTGCAGCCGTACTACTTAAACTCGGGGGGTACGGAATAATCCGCATTATGCCCATACTAGAGCCACTAACCAAGGAACTAAGCTACCCCTTCATCATTCTTGCTCTCTGGGGGGTTGTAATAACAGGCTCCATCTGCCTGCGTCAAACAGACCTCAAGTCACTTATCGCCTACTCCTCAGTAGGGCACATGGGATTGGTAGCCGGGGGCATCCTAATTCAAACCCCCTGAGGCCTTACAGGCGCTTTAATTTTAATGATCGCCCACGGACTGACCTCCTCTGCCCTCTTCTGCTTAGCCAATACCAACTACGAGCGAACACACAGTCGCACTATAGTGTTAGCACGCGGGCTCCAAATAGTCCTCCCCCTAATAACAGCATGATGGTTTATTGCCAGCCTCGCTAACCTTGCCCTCCCCCCACTCCCGAACCTCATGGGTGAATTAATAATTATTACCTCCCTACTAAGCTGGTCCTGATGAACTATTCTCCTAACAGGCCTTGGCACCCTAATCACGGCAGGGTACTCCCTATTTATGTTCCTGATAACACAGCGAGGCCCTCTCCCTCAACACATCATCTCACTAGCCCCTTCACATACACGAGAGCACCTCCTTCTAGCACTTCACCTCCTCCCCCTGATCCTCCTAATAGCCCAGCCCTCCCTAATCTGAGGCTGAACCGCTTGTAGGCATAGTTTAACAAAAACGCTAGATTGTGATTCTGGCAACAGGGGTTAGACTCCCTTTGCCCACCGAGAGAGACTTGCCAGTGACGAGGGCTGCTACCCATCGTTTCCTCGGTTGAATTCCGATGCTCACTCGAGCTTTTAAAGGATAATAGCGCATCCGTTGGTCTTAGGAACCAAAAACTCTTGGTGCAACTCCAAGTAAAAGCTATGCACCCCACACCCGTAATAATAACTACCAGCCTAATTGTTATTTTCGCCCTCCTCATCTACCCTGTCCTAATAGACCTCTGCCTAGCCCCGAAACAAGACGACTGAGCCCTCAAACAAGTCAAAACCTCAGTAAAACTTGCATTTTTTGTTAGCCTCCTGCCACTTTTCCTCTTCCTGCATCAGGGGGCAGAGGCCATTATCACCAACTGGGCCTGAATAAACACCCTGACCTTTAACGTGAATATTAGCCTAAAGTTTGACTTTTATTCCATCATTTTTACCCCAGTAGCCCTTTACGTGACCTGGTCGATTCTAGAATTCGCATCATGATACATACATGCAGACCCTTATATAAACCGCTTCTTCAAGTACCTATTAATCTTTCTCATCGCTATGATTGTGCTCGTCACAGCCAACAACATATTCCAGATTTTTATTGGCTGAGAGGGAGTCGGCATTATGTCCTTCCTTCTCATTGGCTGATGGTACGGACGGGCTGACGCCAACACTGCCGCCCTTCAGGCAGTCCTTTACAACCGGGTCGGTGATATTGGATTAATTTTTGCCATGGCTTGGATGGCCACAAACATTAACTCCTGGGAGCTCCAACAAATATTCATCTACTCTAAAACATTTGATATAACCTTCCCCCTTCTGGGCCTTGTGATTGCTGCCACAGGAAAATCCGCCCAGTTCGGCCTCCACCCGTGACTACCTTCTGCCATGGAGGGCCCTACGCCAGTATCGGCCCTCTTGCACTCAAGCACAATAGTCGTAGCAGGGATCTTCTTACTGATCCGAACCAGCCCACTTATACAGAACAACCCCACCATCCTCACCACCTGCCTTTGCCTCGGGGCCCTTACTACCTTATTTACAGCCTGCTGCGCTCTAACACAAAACGACATCAAGAAAATCGTTGCTTTCTCAACATCCAGCCAACTCGGCCTAATAATGGTTACCATCGGCCTAAATCAACCTCATCTCGCATTTTTACACATCTGCACCCATGCCTTCTTTAAAGCCATACTATTCCTCTGCTCCGGCTCTATCATCCACAGCCTAAATGATGAACAAGACATCCGAAAGATAGGGGGCATGCACCACCTTACCCCCTTCACATCCTCCTGCTTGACAATTGGAAGCCTAGCCCTGACCGGCACCCCCTTCCTGGCGGGATTCTTCTCAAAAGACGCTATCATTGAAGCCCTGAACACCTCCCATCTAAACGCGTGGGCCCTCGTCCTCACACTACTAGCAACCTCTTTCACCGCCGTCTACAGCCTGCGAGTAGTATTCTTCGTCCCCATGGGATACCCCCGCTTTAACTCTCTCTCCCCTATTAATGAAAACGACCCCAAAGTAATCAACCCCATCAAACGACTAGCATGAGGGAGCATTCTAGCGGGCCTTCTAATCACATCAAACATCACACTCCCGAAGACTCCGGTTATGACTATACCAGCCACACTAAAGCTAGCTGCCCTCCTAGTAACCATCATAGGCCTCCTGACAGCCCTAGAACTAGCACAACTAACCAACAAACAATTTAAACCTACACCAAATATCCGCCTCCACAACATTTCCAACATGCTTGGCTTCTTTCCTGCTATTATCCACCGCCTTCCTCCAAAAATCAACCTTTTAATTGGACAGTATATCGCCTCTCAAATGGTCGACCAAACATGACTGGAGAAAACAGGCCCCAAAAGCCTCTATAACATCAACTACCCCCTTATCACAACAGTGAGCAACGCCCAGCAGGGTATAATCAAGACCTTCCTAGCACTATTTTTCTTCACGCTAGCCCTAGCTATGCTCTACTTTGCCCGCTAAACGGCCCGCAAGGCCCCCCGACTGGACCCCCGCACCACCTCTAACACAACAAACAGGGTTAAAAGCAGCACCCAAGCACCAACCACAAGCAGCCACCCTCCCGAAGAATACATAACAGCCACGCCTGCAAGATCCCCCCGCAAGGATATAAACTGGGAATGAGATCCAACTACCGAACCCACCCCGCCCCATCACCCGCCCCAGAAATACCCGCCCGCCAACAATACTGCCAAGATATATACAAGAGAATTTACGGCTACACGAGGGCTGCCCCAAGTCTCAGGATACCGCTCAGATGCCAAGGCCGAAGAGTAGGCAAATACGACAAGCATTCCCCCCAAATAAATCAAAAACAAAACAAGAGATAAAAACGTTCCACCACACACAACCATTAGACCACAACCCATCCCAGACACAACTACTAGCCCCAAAGCAGCGAAATAAGGAGAAGGGTTAGAAGCCACTACTACCAGCCCTAACAATAACCCCTGCATAAATAAAACTATAGAATAAGACATAATTCCTGCCCGGACTCTAACCGGGGCCAATGACTTGAAAAACCACCGTTGTTACCTCAACTACAAGAACCCTTAATGGCCGCCCTACGTAAAACTCACCCCCTACTTAAAATCGCAAACGACGCAATAGTTGACCTCCCTGCCCCATCCAATATCTCCGCTTGATGAAACTTTGGCTCTCTTCTCGGGCTTTGCCTTATTGCCCAAATTGTAACTGGACTTTTCCTAGCAATACACTACACCTCTGACATTGCCACCGCATTCTCCTCCGTAGCCCACATTTGCCGCGACGTCAACTTCGGCTGACTTATCCGTAATATGCATGCCAACGGAGCCTCGTTCTTCTTCATTTGTATCTACCTTCATATTGGCCGGGGACTTTACTACGGCTCATACCTTTACAAAGAAACCTGAAACATCGGAGTAGTCTTACTTCTATTAGTAATGATAACAGCCTTCGTAGGATACGTTCTCCCATGAGGTCAAATGTCCTTCTGAGGTGCCACTGTCATTACCAACCTCCTCTCCGCCGTTCCCTATGTCGGCAGCACACTAGTCCAATGAATCTGAGGGGGCTTTTCAGTAGACCACGCCACACTCACGCGATTCTTTGCATTTCACTTCCTTCTCCCATTTATTATCCTAGGCGCCACAGTCCTTCACCTTCTCTTTCTCCACGAAACAGGCTCAAATAACCCAACAGGCTTAAACTCAGACGCCGACAAAGTACCATTCCACCCCTACTTCTCGTACAAAGACATTCTTGGGTTTTCCATTATGCTCCTCGCCCTAACCTCATTGGCCCTCTTCACCCCCAACTACTTAGGAGACCCGGACAACTTCATCCCCGCAAACCCACTTGTTACACCTCCACACATTAAACCAGAATGATACTTCCTATTCGCCTATGCAATTCTTCGGTCCATCCCTAATAAACTAGGGGGAGTTCTAGCGCTACTCGCATCCATCCTCGTCCTTATACTAGTCCCTTTCCTTCACACCTCTAAGCAACGAGGGCTAACCTTCCGCCCACTATCTCAATTCCTTTTCTGGCTCCTAGTAGCAGATGTCATGATCCTCACTTGAATCGGGGGCATGCCCGTAGAAGACCCGTACATCGTCATTGGTCAAATCGCCTCCGTCCTGTACTTTTCTATCTTCCTGGGCCTTTTCCCCGCAGCCGGATGACTAGAAAACAAACTCCTCTTAGCTAAATGCACTAGTAGCTCAGACTAAGAGCACCGGCCTTGTAAGTCGGCGGCCGGAGGTTAGAATCCTCCCTACTGCTCAAAGAAAGGAGACTTTAACTCCTACCGCCGGCTCCCAAAGCCAGAATTCTCGCCTTAAACTATTCCTTGAAGCAAACGGCGCACATAAAACCTCTTACAGTGATGCGCTGCTGTAAGCCCAAATCACACACCCCAAACTGACGTCTCGTCAATGCCGTTTTTTCGTGCCCCAATCTAGGGGAATGTGTATATATTTTACTCATGGATTTTTTACTACATGGAAGTACGAGCCAAAAATACGTCTATGTATTAACACCATTAGTCGAATTTACCCATACACTCATCAGCAATCACTCATCAGCAATACTTAAAATAGTTGAAATATTCAATGGAAATTGACATCAACCATGTATGTTTAATGTGTTAAATACACTTACTGAAGGAAGCATCTCAGAGATGGCTTCAACCAGCTTCTTTATCCACGGCCGACCCCCTTCCGCTAATCTAACCAAATAGCTATCCGCATGCCGGGAACAAGCGGAAGGGGTACACTCTTTCCAGGGTGGGATGTCATATTAACTTGGGGGTCGCACAAGTGAAACTCATAGAACACCTGGTTCCTATTTCAGGAACACACTACAAATAATACTCATAATAGTAGATAAATACACACCTAATGGTGGAGCACACACTGTCCGTCGACCACATGCCAAGCGTTCACTCTAATGTGCATTTGGTTGATGGTGGCGCGCCCACTGTCCGTCGACCACATGCCAAGCGTTCACTCTAATGTGCATCGAATTTTTTTCTGTCTTCCTTTCACTTTGCATTTCAGAGTGCAGCGCTAAGGCTCAAATACAAGGTTGATCATATCTGATTGCGTTAGAAAATGTAAATGAATGATCGAGGGCCCAAGTGAAGACTGACATAAAACGATATCAAGTGCATAAGTTACTAGTGATCTTGCAATTCTCTCTAGGTATCGCCCCCTCTTTCGGAGTTTTTCGCGCGTTAAACCCCCCCTACCCCCCCAAAACTCGAAGCATCAAATTCATTTCCTGAACCCCCCCAGAAACAGGAAAACTCCGAGTGGGAGTAAACTAATTACCCAACATGTGTTAATTTTTGTTATTTACATTATTGCAAATAT